GCTGGCGTAGCTTAACTAAAGCATGACACTGAAGATGTTAAGACGGACCCTAGAAAGGTCCCGTAAGCACAAAGGCTTGGTCCTGACTTTACTGTCAGCTTTGGCTATACTTATACATGCAAGTCTCGCACCCCCGTGAGAATACCCACAGTTCTCTGCCCGAGAACAAGGAGCTGGTATCAGGCACATAATCCTATAGCCCATGACACCTTGCTTAGCCACACCCTCAAGGGAATTCAGCAGTAATAAACATTAAGCCCTAAGTGAAAGCTTGACTTAGTTAAAGCCAAGAGGGCCGGTAAAACTCGTGCCAGCCACCGCGGTTATACGAGAGGCCCAAGTTGACAGGTACCGGCGTAAAGAGTGGTTAAGGGAAAATATATAACTAAAGCCGAACACCTTCAGAGCTGTCATACGTTCCCGAAGGCATGAAGCCCCACCACGAAAGTGGCTTTACCCCCACCCGACCCCACGAAAGCTGTGAAACAAACTGGGATTAGAGACCCCACTATGCCCAGCCTTAAACTTTGATAGCACTTCACACCCGCTATCCGCCAGGGAACTACGAGCATTAGCTTAAAACCCAAAGGACTTGGCGGTGCTTTAGACCCACCTAGAGGAGCCTGTTCTAGAACCGATAATCCCCGTTAAACCTCACCCTCTCTTGTCATTCCCGCCTATATACCGCCGTCGTCAGCTTACCCTGTGAAGGCACCATAGTAAGCAAAACTAGTAAAACCCAAAACGCCAGGTCGAGGTGTAGCATATGAGAGGGAAAGAAATGGGCTACATTCCCTATTTTAGGGAACACGGATAATGCAATGAAACGTACATTAGAAGGAGGATTTAGCAGTAAGCAAAAAACAGAGTGTTTTGCTGAAACTGGCCCTGAAGCGCGCACACACCGCCCGTCACTCTCCCCAAGCCGACTCTTTAAAATACATAATACACTTTTAGGAACAAGGGGAGGCAAGTCGTAACATGGTAAGTGTACCGGAAGATGCACTTGGAAAAATCAGGATGTAGCTAAGACAGCAAAGCATCTCCCTTACACTGAGAAGTCGCCCGTGCAAATCGGACCACCCTGACGCCCAACAGCTAGCTCACTCCAATAATATCAACAAACCACTATTTATACACCCAAAAGTACCTACACCCAAAAACAAACCATTTTTCCCCCTAAGTATGGGCGACAGAAAAGGACCTATGACGCAATAGAGAAAGTACCGCAAGGGAAAGCTGAAAGAGAAATGAAACAACCCAGTAAAGCATAAAAAAGCAGAGATTTTACCTCGTACCTTTTGCATCATGATTTAGCAAGAAACACTTAAGCAAAAAGCATTATAGTTTAATTTCCCGAAACTAAGTGAGCTACTCCGAGACAGCCTAATTAAAGGGCAACCCCGTCTCTGTGGCAAAAGAGTGGGAAGAGCTCTGAGTAGAGGTGATAGACCTACCGAACCTAGTTATAGCTGGTTGCCTGAAAATTGAATAGAAGTTCAGCCTTTTAAATTCTTTCCCCGCCCTCGGCCCACGCCTACTCAGGAAACAAGAAATTAAAAGAGTTAATCAAAGGGGGTACAGCCCCTTTGATAAAAAATACAATTTTCCCAGCAGGATAAAGATCATATTTAACACAAGGCACATGCCCTAGTGGGCCTAAAAGCAGCCACCTAAATAGAAAGCGTTAAAGCTCAAGCATCACACACCCCCTCTAATACCGACAATACTATCTTAACCCGCTAATCCTATCAGGCTATTCCATTACCAATGGAAGTAATTATGCTAATATGAGTAATAAGAGAAGCACGCTTCTCTCCCCGCACACATGTACATCGGAACGAACCCCCACCGAAAATTAACGACCCCAAAACCAAGAGGGCACTGGATAAAAAATAAACAACCAGAAAATCATCCAATTAACCACCCGTTTCCCCCACACTGGTGTGCCTCATGGGAAAGACCAAAAGAAAAAGAAGGAACTCGGCAAACATGAGCCTCGCCTGTTTACCAAAAACATCGCCTCTTGAAACACAAAACATAAGAGGTCCCGCCTGCCCAGTGACTTTAAGTTTAACGGCCGCGGTATTTTGACCGTGCAAAGGTAGCGCAATCACTTGTCCTTTAAATGAAGACCTGTATGAATGGCACCACGAGGGCTCAACTGTCTCCTTTCTCCTGTCAATGAAATTGATCTCCCCGTGCAGAAGCGGGGATAAAACCATAAGACGAGAAGACCCTATGGAGCTTTAGGCACCAGAACAGACTATGTTAAGCACCCTAAACACAAAAGACAAAACTAACTAGACCCTATTCCAATGCCTTTGGTTGGGGCGACCGCGGGGAAATAAAAAACCCCCATGTGGACCAAGAGCACATCACTCTTACAACCCAGGGCTACAACCCTAAGTAACAGAACTTTCTGACCAGGATGATCCGGTAAAACCGATCAACGAACCGAGTTACCCTAGGGATAACAGCGCAATCCCCTTCTAGAGCCCATATCGACAAGGGGGTTTACGACCTCGATGTTGGATCAGGACATCCTACTGGTGCAGCCGCTATTAAGGGTTCGTTTGTTCAACGATTAAAGTCCTACGTGATCTGAGTTCAGACCGGAGTAATCCAGGTCAGTTTCTATCTATGTTATGATCCTCTCTAGTACGAAAGGACCGAGAAGAAGGAGCCCCTGTTTTAAACACGCCCCACCCTTACCTAATGAAACCAACTAAAATAGGCAAAAGGGCATAACCCCTAAGCTTAAGAAAACAGCTTGTTAAGGTGGCAGAGCCCGGCCAATGCAAAAGACCTAAGCCCTTTCAACGGAGGTTCAAATCCTCCCCCTAACTATGACCTCAACACTAATCTCCTCAATCCTTAACCCCTTAATTCTTATGGTCTTTGTACTCCTAGCCGTTGCCCTCCTAACATTAATTGAACGAAAAGTCCTAGGCTACATGCAACTACGTAAAGGCCCTAATATTGTAGGCCCCTACGGCCTCCTTCAACCAATCGCAGACGGCCTCAAACTTTTCATTAAAGAGCCAGTACGACCTTCAACCTCCTCCCCCATTTTATTTTTACTCGCTCCTATTCTAGCCCTCACCCTTGCACTAACCCTTTGAACCCCCATACCCCTGCCCTTCCCCATGGCAGACCTTAATTTAGGCATCCTATTTATCCTTGCTTTATCAAGCCTAGCAGTCTATTCAATCCTTGGATCAGGCTGAGCCTCAAATTCTAAATACGCCCTCATCGGGGCTCTCCGAGCCATCGCCCAAACAATTTCCTACGAAGTGAGCCTAGGACTAATTCTCCTCAACGCAATTATCTTTACCGGAGGCTTTACACTCCAAACATTCAGCATTGCCCAAGAAAGCACATGACTCCTCCTCCCCGCTTGACCCCTAGCTATAATATGATACATCTCCACACTAGCAGAGACCAACCGTGCCCCCTTTGACCTCACTGAAGGCGAATCCGAACTTGTTTCAGGCTTCAACGTAGAATATGCTGGGGGACCCTTTGCCCTCTTCTTCCTCGCAGAATACGCCAACATCCTTTTAATAAATACACTCTCCGCAATCCTCTTCCTAGGCACCTCCATCTCACACCTGGCCCCAGAATTCACCACAATTAACCTTATAACCAAAACAACCCTCCTATCCATCCTATTCCTTTGAGTTCGCGCCTCATACCCCCGGTTTCGCTATGACCAGCTAATACATTTAATCTGAAAAAACTTCCTTCCACTTACCCTCGCACTCGTAATTTGACACTTAGCACTCCCCATCGCACTCACAGGACTTCCCCCACAACTATAACTGGAGCCGTGCCTGAATAAAGGACCACTTTGATAGAGTGAATAATGAGGGTTAAAGCCCCTCCAGCTCCTTAGAAAGAAGGGACTCGAACCCTACCTGAAGAGATCAAAACTCTTAGTGCTTCCACTACACCACTTCCTAGTAAAGTCAGCTAAATAAGCTTTTGGGCCCATACCCCAAAAATGTTGGTTAAACTCCTTCCTTTACTAATGAACCCCTACATCTTAGCAACCCTTCTTTTTGGACTAGGCCTAGGAACCACAATTACTTTTGCAAGCTCCCACTGACTCCTTGCCTGAATAGGCCTTGAACTCAACACCCTCGCCATTATTCCCCTCATAGCCCAACTCCACCACCCCCGAGCAGTCGAAGCCACTACAAAATACTTCCTTACCCAAGCTGCCGCCGCAGCAACCCTACTATTTGCCAGCATCACCAATGCTTGACTGACAGGCCAATGAGAAATTCAACAATTATCCCACCCCCTCCCCACCACCATAATTACTCTTGCCCTAGCATTAAAAATCGGTCTAGCCCCTCTCCACGCCTGACTACCAGAAGTACTCCAAGGACTAGACCTGACCACAGGACTTATTTTGTCAACATGACAAAAACTTGCCCCCTTTGCCCTCCTCCTTCAAACTCAGTCCACCAACCCAAATTTACTTATCTTCTTAGGCCTCACCTCCACCCTCATCGGAGGCTGAGGTGGCCTTAACCAAACACAACTACGTAAAATCCTAGCATACTCCTCCATTGCCCACCTTGGCTGAATAATTTTGGTCCTTCAATTTTCACCCCAGCTAACCCTACTCACCCTAATAATGTACTTTATCATGACGGCCTCCGCCTTTTTGATTTTTAAAATTAATAACTCCACTAATATTAATACACTCGCCACATCCTGGGCAAAAACACCTGCCCTCACCGCCCTCACACCTCTCATTCTTCTCTCACTAGGAGGCCTCCCGCCTCTTACTGGATTTATGCCAAAATGACTAATTATCCAAGAATTGACCAAACAAGACCTTGCCCCCACCGCAACTCTGGCTGCCCTAACAGCACTACTCAGCCTCTACTTCTACCTTCGTCTTTCCTACACAATAACCCTCACCATTTCCTCCAATACCCTAACAGCCACAACCCCCTGACGTTTTGTCCCCACCCAAGCCACCCTCCCCCTAACCACCTCAACCTCTCTAGCTACATGTCTCCTCCCCCTAACCCCAGCCATAATAGCATTATTAACCATTTAAGAGGCTTAGGATAACACCCAGACCAAGGGCCTTCAAAGCCCTAAGCGGGAGTGAAAATCTCCCAGCCCCTGATAAGACTTGCGAGATATTACCCCACATCTCCTGCATGCAAAACAGACACTTTAATTAAGCTAAAGCCTTACTAGATAGGAAGGCCTCGATCCTACAATTTCTTAGTTAACAGCTAAGCGCCCAAACCAGCGAGCATCTATCTACTTTCCCCGCCTGCTCTTCAAGAAACAGGCGGGGAAAGCCCCGGCAGACGGTAACCTGCAACTTCAGATTTGCAATCTGATATGTAAACACCTCGGAGCTTGGCAAAAAGAGGACTCTAACCTCTGTTCATGGGGCTACAATCCACCGCTTAGCTCTCAGCCATTTTACCTGTGGCAATCACACGTTGATTTTTCTCGACCAATCACAAAGACATCGGCACCCTTTATCTAATTTTTGGTGCCTGAGCCGGAATAGTGGGAACAGCATTAAGCCTGCTAATTCGAGCAGAACTCAGCCAACCCGGCTCTCTCCTCGGAGACGACCAGATTTATAATGTAATCGTTACTGCACACGCCTTTGTAATAATTTTCTTTATAGTTATACCCATTATAATTGGGGGCTTTGGCAACTGACTAATTCCACTCATAATTGGTGCCCCAGACATGGCCTTTCCACGAATAAACAACATAAGTTTCTGACTCCTACCCCCCTCATTCCTCCTTCTCCTCGCCTCCTCTGGAGTTGAAGCTGGCGCTGGAACAGGATGAACTGTTTATCCCCCATTAGCAGGCAATCTAGCACACGCTGGTCCTTCAGTTGATTTAACCATCTTCTCCCTTCACTTGGCTGGAGTTTCGTCTATTCTCGGAGCAATTAACTTTATTACTACAATTATTAACATAAAACCCCCAGCAATTTCCCAGTACCAAACGCCCCTGTTCATTTGAGCACTTTTAATCACCGCCGTCCTGCTCCTTCTGTCCCTGCCAGTTCTTGCCGCCGGCATTACCATACTCTTGACCGACCGAAACCTAAACACAACCTTTTTTGACCCGGCAGGCGGAGGAGACCCCATTCTTTACCAACACCTATTCTGATTCTTTGGACACCCAGAAGTTTACATTCTTATCCTCCCTGGATTCGGCATGATTTCCCACATTGTAGCCTATTACGCCGGCAAAAAAGAACCCTTCGGCTATATAGGAATAGTTTGAGCAATAATGGCTATTGGCCTTCTAGGCTTTATTGTCTGAGCCCACCACATATTTACCGTTGGAATAGACGTAGACACTCGGGCTTATTTTACCTCTGCAACAATAATTATTGCCATCCCTACTGGCGTAAAAGTCTTTAGCTGACTAGCCACCCTACATGGTGGCTCAATTAAGTGAGAAACCCCTCTCCTGTGGGCATTAGGCTTCATCTTCTTATTTACAGTAGGCGGTCTAACTGGCATTGTTTTAGCCAACTCATCCCTAGACATTATACTCCACGATACATATTATGTAGTAGCCCACTTCCACTATGTTCTCTCAATAGGCGCTGTATTTGCAATTGTCGCAGGCTTTGTCCACTGATTCCCCCTATTTTCAGGCTACACACTCCACAGCACGTGAACAAAAATCCACTTCGCAGTCATGTTTGTAGGAGTAAACCTCACTTTCTTCCCACAGCATTTCCTTGGGCTCGCAGGAATACCTCGTCGATACTCAGACTACCCGGACGCTTACACCCTTTGAAACACAATTTCCTCCATTGGCTCAATAATTTCTCTTGTAGCAGTAATTATATTCTTATTTATTATTTGAGAAGCTTTTGCTGCCAAACGAGAGGTCTTGTCAGTTGAACTTACACCAACAAATGTAGAATGACTACACGGCTGCCCACCCCCATATCACACCTTTGAAGAACCAGCATTTGTGCAAGTCCAACAAACCTGGTCCAAACAATAAAACCTCTAATTGAACCAATCAGCCCTATAACAACGAGAAAGGAAGGAATTGAACCTCCATAAATTGGTTTCAAGCCAACCACATAACCACTCTGCCACTTTCTTTATAAGACACTAGTAAAACAGAAAATTACACTGCCTTGTCAAGGCAGAATTGTGGGTTAAAGCCCCACGTGTCTTGGTTTTAATGGCCCATCCCTCCCAACTAGGATTTCAAGATGCAGCTTCACCTGTGATAGAAGAACTTCTTCACTTCCACGACCATGCCTTAATAATTGTTTTCCTCATCAGCGCCTTCGTACTTTACATTATTGTGGCAATAGTAACCACTAAACTAACTAACAAATTTATCCTTGACTCCCAAGAAATTGAAATTATTTGAACCCTCCTCCCTGCCATCATTCTTATTCTCATCGCACTACCCTCTCTTCGAATCCTCTACCTTATGGACGAAATCAATGACCCCCACCTCACAATTAAAGCAATAGGCCACCAGTGATACTGAAGTTATGAATATACTGACTATGAAGACCTTGGTTTTGATTCATACATAATTCCAACACAAGACCTAGCCCCCGGACAATTCCGCCTTCTAGAAGCAGACCATCGAATGGTAGTACCAGTTGAATCCCCTATTCGGGTTTTAGTTTCAGCTGAAGACGTCTTACACTCCTGAGCCGTCCCAAGCCTCGGAGTAAAAATAGACGCAGTTCCTGGACGCCTTAACCAAACAGCATTTATTGCATCTCGACCTGGTATCTTCTACGGACAATGCTCTGAAATCTGCGGTGCAAACCATAGCTTTATACCCATCGTAGTAGAAGCAGTCCCCTTAGAACACTTTGAAAATTGATCATCTTTAATACTTGAAGACGCTTCGCTAAGAAGCTAAATAGGGAACAGCGTTAGCCTTTTAAGCTAAAGATCGGTGACTCCCAACCACCCTTAGCGAAATGCCACAGCTCAACCCAACACCCTGATTTGCCATTTTAATTTTTTCCTGACTGGTCTTCTTGACCATCATTCCCCCAAAAGTTATGGCCCACTCCTTCCCCAACGAGCCCACCCCCCAAAGCACAGAAAAACCTAAAACAGAGCCCTGAAACTGACCATGATACTAAGCTTTTTTGACCAATTTATGAGCCCCACACACTTAGGAATTCCATTAATTGCCCTCGCCCTAGCCTTACCCTGAGTTCTTTACCCCAAGCCCACAACTCGCTGACTAAATAATCGCCTTCTTACCCTTCAAGGCTGATTTATTAACCGTTTTACCCAGCAAATCTTTCAACCCCTAAGCCTAGGTGGCCATAAATGAGCAGTTCTACTAACCTCATTAATGCTATTCCTTATTACACTAAATATACTAGGCCTATTGCCTTACACCTTTACACCCACAACACAACTTTCCCTTAATATAGCATTTGCCGTTCCCCTATGACTAGCCACAGTAATTATTGGTATACGAAATCAACCTACCCATGCATTAGGACACCTTCTCCCAGAAGGTACTCCCACCCTCCTCATCCCCGTCCTGATTATCATCGAAACAATTAGCTTATTCATTCGACCACTAGCCCTAGGCGTCCGACTAACAGCAAACCTGACAGCCGGCCACCTCCTAATTCAACTAATTGCCACCGCCGCATCCGTCCTCCTCCCACTAATGCCAACTATCGCACTACTAACAGCCGCCCTCCTCTTTTTGCTAACACTGTTAGAGGTAGCTGTTGCCATAATTCAAGCCTACGTATTTGTCCTTCTTTTAAGCCTCTACCTCCAAGAAAACGTCTAATGGCCCATCAAGCACACGCATACCACATAGTAGACCCTAGCCCATGACCCCTAACAGGAGCAGCAGCCGCCCTCCTAGTAACATCCGGTTTAGCAATCTGAATACACTTCCATAATACAACACTTATACTTTTAGGATTGGCACTCCTCCTCCTAACTATAAACCAATGATGACGAGACATCATCCGAGAAGGCACGTTCCAAGGCCACCACACACCCCCCGTCCAAAAAGGTCTTCGCTACGGCATAATTCTTTTTATTACTTCAGAAGTCTTTTTTTTCCTAGGATTTTTCTGAGCATTCTACCACTCAAGCCTCGCTCCCACCCCCGAACTCGGAGGATGCTGGCCTCCCACAGGCATTACCACTCTAGACCCCTTTGAAGTTCCCCTTCTAAACACAGCTGTCCTTCTAGCATCCGGTGTTACAGTCACTTGAGCCCACCATAGCATCATAGAAGGACATCGAAAAGAAACAATTCAAGCGCTAGCACTTACAATTCTTCTAGGCTTTTACTTCACACTTTTACAAGCAATAGAGTATTACGAAGCCCCCTTCACAATCGCGGATGGAGTTTATGGCTCCACATTCTTTGTAGCCACAGGCTTCCACGGCCTCCACGTTATTATTGGGTCCACCTTTCTGACCATCTGCCTGCTACGACAAATCCAATACCACTTTACATCAGAGCACCACTTCGGATTTGAAGCTGCTGCCTGATACTGACATTTTGTAGACGTCGTCTGACTTTTCCTCTACATCTCAATCTACTGATGAGGCTCATATCTTTCTAGTATTAAAGTTAGTACATGTGACTTCCAATCACCTAGTCTTGGTTAGACCCCAAGGAAAGATAATGAACTTAGTTACAACAACAATTTTTATTTCCATTGTTCTCGCCACTATTTTAGCCACCATTTCCTTCTGACTACCTCAGATAAGCCCAGACCACGAAAAACTCTCCCCTTATGAATGTGGCTTTGATCCCCTAGGATCCGCTCGCCTACCATTCTCACTCCGGTTTTTTCTCGTTGCCATTCTTTTTCTCCTATTTGATTTAGAAATTGCACTCCTTCTCCCACTTCCATGAGGAGATCAACTCTCCACCCCTCTCATAACATTTATTTGAGCATTTGCTATCCTCACTCTATTAACCCTCGGCCTAATTTATGAATGAATTCAAGGAGGCCTTGAGTGAGCTGAATAGATTGTTAGTTTAAGAAAAACCCTTGATTTCGGCTCAAGAGCTTGTGGTTAAAATCCACAACCATCTAATGACTCCCGCTCACTTCACCTTCTCCTCTATATTTATGCTAGGACTGGCAGGCCTAGCATTTCACCGAACGCATCTCCTTTCCGCCCTTCTTTGTTTAGAAGGAATAATATTATCCCTGTTTATTGCCCTATCCCTTTGAACACTCCAACTTAACTCCACTAACTTCTCAGCCTCCCCAATGCTTCTACTAGCATTTTCAGCTTGTGAAGCAAGCGCAGGCCTCGCCCTCTTAGTTGCCAGTGCCCGCACCCATGGTACAGATCGACTCCAAAGCCTCAACCTCCTACAATGCTAAAAATCCTTATCCCCACCATCATGCTTATCCCAACCACCTGAGCGACCCCTGCCAAACAGCTCTGACCCTCCTCACTAGCGTACAGCCTAATTATTTCCCTAATTAGCCTAACCTGACTTAAATCAATAGCAGACTCGGGCTGATCCTTTCTAAACCCCTACATGGTAACCGACCCCGTCTCCACCCCTCTATTAACCCTAACCTGCTGACTCCTGCCCCTAATAATTCTAGCAAGCCAACACCACACCTCCTCAGAACCCATTAGCCGACAACGAATGTATATTACACTCCTCACATCCCTACAAATCTTCTTAATCCTGGCTTTTAGCGCAACTGAGTTAATTATATTTTATATTATATTTGAAGCCACATTAATCCCGACTCTCGTAATTATTACCCGATGAGGTAATCAAGCAGAGCGCCTAAATGCAGGAACATATTTTTTATTTTATACCCTAGCAGGCTCTCTCCCCCTTCTTGTCGCCCTCCTCCTCTTGCAAAACAATACCGGAACCCTCTCCCTCCTTACACTTCAATTCTCCCCCTCTATACACATATTCTCCTTTGCAGATAAACTATGATGATCTGGCTGCTTACTGGCATTTCTAGTAAAAATACCCCTTTATGGGGCCCATCTCTGACTTCCCAAAGCCCACGTTGAAGCCCCAATTGCAGGCTCCATAATTCTAGCTGCCGTCCTCCTAAAGCTGGGGGGCTACGGCATAATACGAATAATAACAACACTAGAACCTCTTACCAAAGAACTTAGCTACCCCTTCATCATCCTAGCCCTTTGGGGAGTAATCATGACTGGATCAATTTGTCTCCGCCAAACCGACCTAAAATCACTAATCGCCTACTCATCCGTGAGCCATATGGGCCTTGTCGCAGCCGGCATTCTCATCCAAACACCTTGAGGCTTCTCTGGTGCCCTCATCCTCATAATTGCCCACGGATTAACCTCCTCTGCCCTCTTCTGCTTAGCCAACACAAATTATGAACGAACCCATAGCCGAACCCTTCTCCTAGCACGAGGCCTTCAAATAATCTTGCCCCTTATAACCACCTGATGATTTATTGCCAGCCTCGCCAACCTCGCCCTTCCCCCTCTCCCCAACCTAATAGGAGAACTAATAATTATTACTTCCCTATTTAACTGATCCTGATGAACAATTGCCCTCACAGGAACAGGCACCCTAATCACCGCAAGCTATTCTCTCTATATGTTCTTAATGACACAACGAGGCCCAGTTCCCACCCACATCATGGCCCTAGAACCAACACACTCACGAGAACACTTACTACTAACACTTCATCTCCTCCCCCTTCTACTCCTAATCCTTAAACCCGAACTAATCTGAGGCTGAACATTCTGTAGGCATAGTTTAACAAAAACATTAGATTGTGATTCTAAAAATAGAGGTTAAATTCCCCTTGCCCACCGAGAGAGATTTGTAATAACAAAGACTGCTAATCTTTGCCCCCTTGGTTAAATTCCAAGGCTCACTCGAACAGCTTCTAAAGGATAACAGCTCATCCGTTGGTCTTAGGAACCAAAAACCCTTGGTGCAAATCCAAGTAGCAGCTATGCACTATACCTCCACTATTATAGCATCCAGCCTAACCACAATCTTTTTTCTACTAATTTACCCCATCCTAACAACCCTCACCCCAAAACTACACCCTCCACACTGAGCCCTAGACAAAGTCAAAACTGCCGTAAAAATAGCCTTCTTTGTTAGCCTCCTCCCCCTATTTTTGTTTCTCCACGAAGGAACTGAGACCGTCATCACCACCTGAAACTGAACAAACACCCTCACCTTCGATATTAATATTAGCCTTAAATTTGACATCTACTCAATTATCTTTACCCCTATTGCCTTATATGTCACCTGATCTATTCTAGAATTTGCCTCCTGGTATATACACTCCGACCCCTACATAAACCGTTTCTTTAAATATCTCCTCATTTTTCTTATCGCTATAATTATTCTAGTTACAGCAAATAACATATTTCAACTCTTCATTGGTTGAGAAGGAGTAGGAATTATGTCCTTCCTACTCATTGGCTGATGGTATGGCCGAACCGACGCAAACACCGCAGCCCTTCAAGCAGTTCTCTATAATCGAATCGGTGATATTGGCCTAATCTTCTCCATAGCATGGATTATAACCAACCTTAACTCCTGAGAACTTCAACAAATTTTTTATACCGCCAAAACTATTGACCTCACCCTCCCCCTCATAGGCCTCATCCTCGCAGCCACTGGCAAATCAGCCCAATTCGGACTTCACCCCTGACTCCCCTCAGCCATAGAAGGCCCTACACCGGTCTCTGCCCTACTGCACTCAAGCACTATAGTCGTAGCAGGTATTTTTTTACTAATCCGCATAAGCCCACTACTAGAAAATAACCAAACCGCTCTCACCACCTGCCTTTGCTTAGGTGCCCTTACCACACTCTTTACCGCAACCTGTGCTCTCACCCAAAATGACATCAAAAAAATCGTTGCCTTCTCAACATCTAGCCAACTCGGCCTAATAATAGTAACCATCGGACTTAACCAACCCCAACTTGCTTTTCTACATATCTGCACCCACGCCTTCTTTAAAGCAATGCTTTTCCTCTGCTCCGGCTCAATTATTCACAGCCTAAACGACGAACAAGACATTCGTAAAATAGGAGGAATACACCACCTCACCCCCCTCACCTCCTCCTGCCTGACCATCGGAAGCCTTGCCCTCACAGGCACCCCCTTCCTAGCAGGATTCTTCTCCAAAGACGCTATCATTGAAGCCCTCAACACATCTTACCTAAACGCCTGAGCCCTGGCCCTTACCCTCCTAGCCACCTCATTCACTGCCATCTACAGTCTTCGAGTAATTTTCTTTGTATCCATAGGCCACCCCCGATTTAACCCTCTCTCCCCAATTAACGAAAATAACCTAACAGTAACCAACCCAATCAAACGACTAGCATGAGGTAGCATTATCGCCGGCCTTCTCATCACCTCCAACATTACCCCCCTAAAAACCCCTGTTATATCCATGCCCTTTCTTTTAAAAATAGCCGCCCTTATCGTAACAATCATTGGACTCTTACTTGCTCTAGAACTAGCCTCCCTAACCACTAAACAAATCAAAACCCTCCCAAACCTCCCACTCCATCACTTCTCCAATATACTAGGCTTTTTCCCCGCAGTAATACACCGCACTACCCCTAAACTTAATCTTCTTTTAGGCCAAACCATCGCCACTCAAATAATTGACCAAACCTGATTAGAAAAAGTAGGCCCAAAAGCCACCTACTCCCTAAACTCCCCTCTAATCTCAATAACAAGCAATATTCAACAAGGAATAATTAAAACCTACCTCTCCCTCTTCTTCTTCACCTTCATTCTAGCCCTACTCATCCTCCTGTACTAAACAGCCCGAAGAGCCCCACGACTTAAACCCCGAGTTAACTCCAAGACTACAAACAACGTTAACAACAACACCCACGCCCCTAAAATCAACATGACTCCCCCCACAGAGTACATTAACGCTACTCCCCCCACATCCCCCCGAAACACAGAAAACTCACTAAACTCATCCACCGAAATTCAAGAACCTTCATATCATCCCCCTCAAAATACACTTCCTGCTACACCTACCCCCGCCACATAAACCAGCATAACACCTAATACAGGTCAACTTCCCCAGCTCTCCGGATAAGGCTCAGCAGCAAGTGCCGCTGAATAAGCAAACACAACCAACATTCCCCCCAAATAAATCAAAAACAAAATCAAAGATAAAAAAGACCCCCCATGTCCCACCAATACCCCACACCCTACTCCCGCCACCGCAACTAACCCTAAAGCTGCAAAATATGGTGAAGGATTAGAAGCAACCGCCGCCAACCCTAACACCAAACCAAATAAAAATATAAGCATCGCATAAGCCATAGTTTCTGCCAGGATTTTAACCAGGACCAATGACTTGAAAAACCACCGTTGTTATTCAACTACAAAAACTTTAATGGCCAGCCTCCGAAAAACCCACCCCCTCCTAAAAATCGCAAACGACGCACTAGTTGATCTCCCTGCCCCCTCTAATATTTCCGTTTGATGAAACTTTGGCTCTTTACTAGGCCTCTGTCTCATCGCCCAAATTCTAACAGGCCTCTTCCTAGCAATACACTACACCTCCGACATTGCAACAGCATTTTCCTCCGGCGCCCACATCTGTCGAGATGTAAACTACGGCTGACTAATTCGCAACATACACGCCAACGGCGCATCCTTCTTCTTTATCTGCATTTACCTTCATATTGGTCGAGGACTATATTATGGCTCTTATCTTCATAAAGAAACATGAAACATCGGAGTTATTCTCCTCCTCCTGGTTATAATAACTGCATTCGTAGGCTATGTCCTCCCATGAGGACAAATATCTTTCTGAGGAGCCACCGTTATTACTAACCTTCTCTCCGCTATTCCTTACATTGGTAACTCCCTAGTCCAATGACTCTGGGGCGGCTTTTCAGTAGACAATGCAACCCTCACCCGATTCTTCGCCTTTCACTTTCTCCTTCCATTTATCATTGCAGCCATAACAATAATTCACCTAATTTTTCTCCACGAAACCGGATCTACAAACCCAGCAGGCCTGAACTCAGACACAGATAAAGTCTCCTTCCACCCCTACTTCTCGTACAAAGACCTACTAGGCTTCGTAATCCTACTTATTGCTTTAATTGCCCTAGCCCTCTTCTCCCCCAATCTACTAGGAGACCCAGACAACTTTACCCCTGCAAACCCCTTAGTCACTCCCCCACATATTAAGCCAGAGTGATATTTCTTATTTGCTTACGCCATTCTTCGATCAATTCCTAACAAACTAGGAGGAGTCCTTGCACTCCTCTTTTCTATTCTCATCCTTATGCTCGTCCCAACTCTCCATACATCAAAACTCCGAGCCCTCACTTTCCGGCCACTTACCCAATTCCTATTCTGACTCCTAGTCGCAAACGTAGCCATTTTAACTTGAATCGGGGGAATGCCCGTTGAACACCCCTTCATCGTTATTGGCCAAATCGCATCCTTTCTCTACTTCCTTATCTTTCTTATCTTATTTCCCATCACCGGATTAATAGAAAACAAAATATTTGCATAAGCAAACCTGCAGTAGTAGCTCAGTGCCAGAGCGCCAGTCTTGTAAACCGGATGCCGAAGGTTTAAATCCTTCCTACCGCTCAAAGAAAGGGGATTTTAACCCCCACCCCTAACTCCCAAAGCTAGGATTCTAAAACTAAACTATTCTTTGCCGAGCTCTGCCAAAACAAGTTTGTACATATATGTAATTATACCATAAATTTATATTAACCATATATATATGAAATTAACCATCTCATTAGAAAAAGTACGCTTATCAAACTCCACCCTCATACAACAATTAACTACTTAAAAAGTTTATATAACATATACAAAAACATAATTTGAATGACATTTTACGTCAACAGACGATATACTAAGACCGAACACAAATAATTCATCAGTCAAGTTATACCAAGCATTCAACATCCCGTCAAATCTCACATATTTAATGTAGTAAGAGCCCACCATCAGTTGATTTCTTAATGATCACGGTTCTTGAAGGTGAGGGACAACTATTGTGGGGGTTCACTCAGTGAACTATCCTGGCATCTGGTTCCTACTTCAGGTCCATTACTTGGTCCTGCCTTCCACTTTCATTGACGCTTGCATAAGTTAATGGTGGTAATACATACTCCTCGTTACCCACCATGCCGGGCATTCTCTCTAGCGGGCAACGGGTTCTCTTTTTTTTTTTCCTTTTCCCCTGGCATCTCACAGTGCATACAGACCTATTCCCACAAGGGGGAACACACATTCTGTTCGCCGCACAAAATATTCATGGCGCAATGATATTCTTTTAAAAATTGCATAACTGATTTCAAGAGCATAAAAGTCATGTGTCAACTCCTAAAATCTCTATCAATACCCCCTGTTTGTTTCGCGTCTAAACCCCCCCTACCCCCCAAAACTCCTAAAATGTCTAATATTCCTGTAAACCCCCCGGAAACAGGAAAACATCGAGAAGCTCCTTCCCTTACACAACATGTGTATATTATAATATTACAATATTGCAATAT